ATGCGAAAGTTGTTATGGATTAAATTATAAGAAAAGTTTTAAATCAAAAATGAATCTTTGTGAACAATGTGGATATCATTTGAAAATGAGTAGTTCAGATAGAATTGAACTTTCGATCGATCCGGGTACTTGGGAGCCTATGGATGAAGACATGGTCTCTCTGGATCCCATTCAATTTCATTCGGAGGAGGAGCCTTATAAAAAGCGTATCGATTCTTATCAAAGAAAAACAGGATTAACCGAGGCTGTTCAAACAGGCATAGGGCAACTAAACGGTATTACCGTATCAATTGCGGTTATGGATTTTCAGTTTATGGGGGGTAGTATGGGATCCGTAGTGGGGGAGAAAATTACCCGTTTGATTGAATACGCTACTAAAGAATTTCTACCTCTTATTATAGTGTGTGCTTCTGGAGGGGCACGCATGCAAGAAGGAAGTTTGAGCTTGATGCAAATGGCTAAAATATCTTCTGCTTTATATGATTATCAATCAAATAAAAAGTTATTCTATGTACCAATCCTTACATCTCCTACTACCGGTGGGGTGACAGCTAGTTTTGGTATGTTGGGGGATATCATTATTGCCGAACCCAATGCCTACATTGCCTTTGCGGGTAAAAGAGTAATTGAACAAACATTGAATAAAACAGTACCCGACGGTTCACAAGCGTCTGAATATTTATTCCAGAAGGGCTTATTCGATCTAATCGTACCACGTAATCCTTTAAAAAGCGTTCTGAGTGAGTTATTTCAACTCCACACTTTCTTTCCTTTGAATCAAAATTAGACGAATAGGGTTGTCTTTGTTGACATAAGATCTAATTGTATCAAAGAATCAAAAGTCACAGAAAATAGAAAATATGCCCCTTTTTTCTATATTTCTGATTTTCTATATTTCTGATTATTGATCAAGAAGCCTCTATCAACAAGATAAAAGATGAAATTCTTATTTTCGTGAAATTAGGCAAATAAAAAATATCTTCTTCTCGTCATATATAATATAATTAAAATCTAATCTATAAAATATAGAAAATATAGAATTTTTTATCTTTCTATATCTTACGATAATTTTATTTTTACTAAGAATCCCTGCTGGATGGCATTCTAACAAACCCTTCAATATAAATAGAATCTAATTTATTTTGAAGTGCTTAGTAAATGAAATTCGAAGACAAGAGCAAAAAATGAATAAAATAATATCTCATCCATATTCTTTCAAATCTTTCATGTAGAAAGATGAAATGAAAAACTACATTATATACTCACTTAGATATATACTTATATCTATACTTAATAGATTAATAGAATAGATATTAAGTAAAGTAAAAAGTAATAATAATTCCAATTTAGAATTATCAAATAATAATAAGATATCTTTATTCTTTATATATAATAAGATATCTTTATATTATAAATATAAAATCTAAATAAAAATAACAGGTACAAATAGTAAATCGAGGTACCCATTCTATGACAACTCTTAACTTTCCCTCTGTTTTGGTCCCTTTAGTAGGCCTAGTATTTCCGGCAATCGCAATGGCTTCTTTATTTCTTCATGTTCAAAAAAACAAGATTGTTTAGAGCCGATGGCACAAACTCTCATCTATTTTTTTTTCAAAATTTACGCTTGTATCATAACACAGATATCCATTTAGACAAATTGGTATAAGCGGCTTCCGCCGAAAAACTCTTATGTCTCCAGAAAATACTATATTCTAGCGATTTTCAAATAGACCCGAATCGGCGGATGGCTGAACTGTAAAGTTGGTCTATCTATATGCATGTGGCTATCTTTAGTGAGATCATACGAAGGGTATGTTATTAGTTTAGATCTAACCAATTTAATGAATTATTCCTAAAGGTTCACATCAAACTAGTACTAGCTGATGCGGGTTACTTCGGAAACAAACGGACTAAAGTCAAATTCATTTGGGGTATTCTCTCAATTAAAAAAAGCAACTGGATAAAGTATGAGTTGTCGATCAGAACATATATGGATAGAACCTATAACGGGGGCTCGAAAAACAAGTAATTTCTGCTGGGCTGTTATCCTTTTTTTAGGTTCATTAGGATTCTTGTTGGTTGGAACCTCGAGTTATCTTGGTAGAAATTTGATATCTTTATTTCCGTCTCAGCAAATAGTTTTTTTTCCACAAGGAATTGTGATGTCTTTCTATGGGATCGCGGGTCTTTTTATTAGCTCCTATTTGTGGTGCACAATTTCGTGGAATGTAGGTAGCGGTTATGATCGATTTGATAGAAAAGACGGAATAGTGTGTATCTTTCGTTGGGGATTTCCTGGAAAAAATCGTCGGGTCTTCCTCCGATTTTTTATAAAAGATATTCAGTCCATCAGAATAGAAGTTAAAGAAGGTATTTATGCTCGGCGTGTCCTTTATATGGATATCAGAGGCCAGGGAGCCATTCCATTGACTCGTACTGATGAGAATTTTACTCCACGGGAAATGGAACAAAAAGCTGCTGAATTGGCCTATTTCTTGCGTGTACCAATTGAAGTATTTTAAGAAATGAGCCGAGAAATAAATGCTTTCTCAGCAGAAGGGCAAAAACGCAAGAATCATTCTATAACATATATAACATAACTTAATCGAGGTTTCTTCAGAACATTCATTCGAGTCAAAGCAGACATATATGGAACAAGTATAAAAAAACTCTTTTGGGGATCTTTTATATGTATCGAAATATACACAACTCAATTCAATAAAAAAAAATAAGAAAAAAATTGAAATATCTTATAATCAACCATTTCTAAATAAGGAAATTCCCCCCTTTTTACTTGTTGGAATTGAGACTTTTAATAGAACTGATGCGTGAGAGAAATATTAGATTACATAGAGTCGACGGATGAGATGGGTTCATTAACAATTCACAGTGAAAAATGGCAAAAAAGAAAGCATTCACTCCTCTTTTATATCTTGCATCTATAGTATTTTTGCCCTGGTGGATTTCTCTCTCATTTCAAAAAAGTCTGGAATCTTGGGTTACTAATTGGTGTAATACTAGGCAATCCGAAACTTTTTTGAATGATATTGAAGAAAAGAGTATTCTAGAAAAATTTATAGAATTAGAGGAACTTCTCTTGTTAGAGGAAATGATCAAGGAATACTCGGAGACACATCTACAAAACCTTGGTATAGGAATTCACAAAGAAACAATCCAATTAATCAAGATACACAACGAGGGTCGTATTCATACGATTTTGCACTTCTCGACAAATATAATCTGTTTCATTATTCTAAGTGGTTATTCTATTTTGGGTAATAAAGAACTTTTTATTCTTAACTCTTGGGCTCAGGAATTCCTATATAACTTAAGTGACACAATAAAAGCTTTTTCTCTTCTTTTATTAACTGATTTGTGTATCGGATTTCATTCGCCGCATGGTTGGGAACTGCTGATTGGCTTTGTCTACAAGGATTTTGGATTTGTTCATAATGATCAAATTATATCTGGCCTTGTTTCCACTTTTCCAGTCATTGTAGATACAATTTTCAAATATTGGATTTTCCGTTATTTAAATCGCGTATCTCCGTCACTTGTAGTGATTTATCATTCAATGAATGACTGAAAAATTATCTACCTAATCCAATTATAATGTTTCTTACTTTACAGTTGTATATAAGCAAAGCGTTGAAAATCGCTTTATATTTCTAGGCATCCCGCGGATTCCTCCTATATTCCTATAAAAATAGAAATTAATTTCTATTAATCCAGTCAAATTATTCCAGTAAATAACAGAATCGTGGATAGGAAACTCCATTAGTGACCTACCCCAATTTATTGTAGAAATTTTTGGGATCAATGCTTGGACCATGCAAACTAGAAATACTTTTTCTTGGATAAAGGAACAGATTACTCGATCTATTTCCGTATCGCTCATGATATATATCATAACTCGTACATCCATTTCAAATGCATATCCCATTTTTGCACAGCAGGGTTATGAAAATCCACGAGAAGCGACTGGACGTATTGTATGCGCCAATTGCCATTTAGCTAATAAACCAGTCGATATTGAGGTTCCGCAAGCGGTACTTCCCGATACTGTATTTGAAGCAGTTGTTCGAATTCCTTATGATATGCAACTGAAACAAGTTCTTGCTAATGGTAAAAAAGGGGCTTTGAATGTGGGGGCTGTTCTTATTTTACCAGAGGGTTTTGAATTAGCCCCTCCCGATCGTATTTCCCCCGAGATAAAAGAAAAGATGGGCAATCTGTCTTTTCAGAGCTATCGCCCCAATCAAAAAAATATTCTTGTTATAGGCCCTGTTCCTGGTCAGAAATATAGTGAAATAACCTTTCCTATTCTTTCCCCCGACCCCGCTACTAAGAAAGACATTCACTTCTTAAAATATCCTATTTACGTAGGCGGAAACAGGGGAAGGGGCCAGATTTATCCTGACGGTAGCAAGAGTAACAATACAGTTTATAATGCTACAGCATCAGGTATAGTAAGCAAAATCCTACGAAAAGAAAAGGGGGGATACGAAATAACCATAGCGGATACATCGGATGGACGTCAAGTGGTTGATATTATCCCTCGGGGGCCAGAACTTCTTATTTCAGAAGGCGAATCTATCAAATTGGATCAACCGTTGACAAGTAATCCTAATGTGGGCGGATTTGGTCAGGGAGATGCAGAAATAGTACTTCAAGATCCATTACGTGTACAAGGCCTTTTGTTCTTCTTCGCATCTGTTATTTTGGCACAAATCTTTTTGGTTCTTAAAAAGAAACAGTTCGAGAAGGTTCAATTGTCCGAAATGAATTTCTAGACTCGCGGATTTATCGACATCAAATTTGTAAAAAGAACCAAATTTTTTTTAGTAATTATTATATGATATGATTATCTCTGATAAAAAATGAAATTCTAAAAAGCCTTTTGTTTGTTTATACTCTTTTTCTACGAGATGCCGGGAATTCCTTAGTACCACATTCCTAGCCATAGTATGTAGATTTTGAAGAAGACTATTTGACTT